GTTCGAGCCCCGTCAGTCCCGACGGATCCAATAAAAAAATATAACAATTCCGCTCTCTATTTTTTGTGAAAGATTTTTTGTGAAAGAAAGTAAGTAGAATTTCATTCCCAACGGCAATCCCTCTTCTTTATTTTTTTTTTTATTTAGCTTCTATTGTTTGTTGGGGGTTGTTTAGAATCAGTGGTAAGTATAAGGGCGGTTCAATGATACTTCATCAGATGGTTGTACAAAGAGGGCGGTAGGTGATAGAAAAGAAAGAATGAAAAAGAATGCTAAATAAAAAAAAGGAATTATTATTATTGGTTGGATCAGGAATAAAATTTGGAGTTCGGTATGGATAAAAGATCTTCCTATGTTATACTATTCAATTCTTGACGATGAGTTGATTTGATAGTGCAGATATTGTTATTCATGATATTGATCCGATTCGATATCATCAAGATGTAATTCATCCCATTGAATTTACAAGCGAAAGATTTATTATCTCTATGGGATTAACTCCCGAGTTATTGCGAATTAAAGAAAAATGAAACAATGAGATTATGGAAGTAAATATTCTCGCATTTATTGCTACTGCACTGTTTATTCTAGTTCCTACCGCTTTTTTACTTATAATATACGTAAAAACAGTCAGCCAAGGTGATTAATTTGAATTAAACTTGACTTTTTAGTTCTTATCAATAATTGAAGAGAAGAAAGGGATTCAAATTTCGCGTCTTAAATGAAATGGGCAGACTAGAATTAGCCGTATTCTATGAAATACGATAGTATGGTAGAAAGAAATATCTGAATCTTTCTACCATACTATCTACTATTGTTATTGTAGTGTATATAAGGTGTATTGTAATCCGGGTTAATTTAATAGAGATCAATCTACAATAGTATCGTCATATTCCTATATATTGGTATATATCGATATCAATTACATATTATATATAATATAATGTATATAGTGCCCCCCCAATTCTATTTCTTTGCTTTATCCATCTGTCTTGTATTTAATTTGTGTTGATTTCAATCAATTTGAAATAATTGAAAAGCGACTCGTACGATTCTAATTCCTGGATTACTGATTATTTTCAATATGAATCCCGATCAAAAGAATCAAGGGCCTCTTCGATGGGTATAATAAAAGAAAATAAAGTAATCTTTTTATTAGCATTCCGACGAAGAAGTCATTGATCGATCAGTTGACATATGATCTATGGAAACTTCTTCGGATTTCAAAAAAAAAAGGGGGGGGGAAAAGATTAGTAAACCTCTTTTAACGTTTGAACAGTGAGTTCAATAAAACAAGTACAACATAAATAAAATTGCCAAAATATTAAAACAAACGGGAAGTGCGCAATATGTGACTCGCCCAAGACAATATTTTAGTCTGTGTAGTATCTCGTTAGAGAACTACTATGTCTGTGTTGTTTCCGATAGAAAATGTGTATCTACGTAATGTAATAACAGAACTATTTTCTCTTTGAATAAAGGGAAACAAAAAAGTAAAATAAAAAAAGTGCAACTCTTCCTCACGGTCCATATCTAATTTTAGTAACAGTCGGTTCATCGAAATCGAAAATTGATCAAGAATTCAGTTGGAATAAATTTACTACCATTTGTATTTCTTTTACTTTGTATTCTTTTTACTTTCGAAATACAAACACGGAAATAATTGAAATATTTGTTTGATTGAAAGAGTATTCTTCATATATATTATTCATAAACTATATTACTACACGAAAACCCAAGAGAATTTTGAAATGCAGATATTTTTTTATTTCTATTTCAATTTAAAAATTGAATTTTAAATTGAAATAGTGTTGAAATAATGAAATTTCAACTAAAAAAAGCTTTTCAGAACTGAACGATTTATAAAAAAAAAAATGGATCCAGTTTAATTCCTAAACTCAATTACAATTAGTAGTACTTCTAGAGTCCACTTCTTCCCCATACTACGAGTGAAAGGGAAAATGTAAAGACTACCATTAAAGCAGCCCAAGCGAGATTTACTATATCCATGTGAATTATGTCCCCTATCTATGAAGGAATTCTTGAATTATTGTTCACTAATAAATAATAGTGGAATCACTGGCGCAGAGTCAAAAATTCTGACCTAACGTCGTTGATGAAACAATCCAATAAATCCAACTCTAACTTATAAGGGGTCTTATAAGATTTCTAGTATAATCAGAAAAGATTAAGCACAAGCAAAATATGCGGAGACCCCCTTGGAAGTATCAAAGAAATGCTACTAATTATGTAGAAATACTAAAAATTATGTAGAAATACTAAAAATCTATTCTTTCTTTTGTTGTCCTTCATTAAGTTAAGTAAAAAGCCTAAAAAAATAGAAGAAAGGTAGATCACTACCCAACCCATACCCTATTTCTTTCCCATTTTGTTTTGATCTAATCCTTACCGTCCCTTATTGTCTCTATGAAACAATCGGAGGACGCCCTATTATGTTCTGTTCTTGACTAGGGGTTAACGAAAAAAGAAAAAGGGTATA